TTCGCTTTTGCCAATGATCGAATCAAAGAAATAAGCGGAACTCTAGTATCCAATTTCTTCATAGCATTATCTATTAAAAAAGCATTGTCCAACATTTGACTCCGTACCAGGAAAGAATTTAGTCGGACACTTGAAAAATAGGCTAAAAAGTCGATATAGTTCTTGGATAATGGGTTTAGATAGATCCTTTCCGGTTGAGACCACGCATAAAAGTTAGATTGACATAAATTTACAAGGTAAAATTTCCATTTATTCATCAAAAAAGGCGTATCCTTTGAAGCCAAAATGGATTTTCCTTGATATCTAACATAATGAGTGCAAGGATCCTTCAAAAACCACAGGATAACCTTCAAATGATTAGGAAAGACTTTTGCAAGATGTTCTATTTTTCCGTAGAAATGGATTCGCTCAAGAAGGACCTGAAAGGATTTTGACCGTAAATGAGAATCTCGGTTACGTAGAAAAAGGAAGATAGATTCGTATTCAGATACATAAGAATTATATAGTAACCAGAAAAATTTTGGATTACTTTGTGAAAGTGAAAAAATGTAAATGGATTTCTGTGAAGTAAGAAGACTATTCCACTTCCAACACTCATGAAGAATAAATCGACATAAATGCAAAGAAGAAACATCTTTCACCCAACAACGAAGAAGTTGAACCACGATTTCGAGATGGATCGGATAGGGTATTAGTACATGTAACACAGAATTTAAATGTGAAAATTTGTCCTCTAAAAAGGGAAATATGGAATGAATTGATCGTAAATTATGAGATTTGACCGTTTCTGACCCTTCTAAGCAAGATGTGAATCGTGTGGAAAATGGAATTTCCATAATAAGGGAGAACCCCTCCGATATCATTTGATAATATAAATTATTGTTGTATCGAAAAAACAAATTTTGATTCGAATATTTAGTGGAAATAATCAAAAAATTTTGTTGATACATTCGAGTAATTAAACGTTTTACAATTCGTAAACTCAATTTATGGCCATACCTGCCATTTTGCGACAACAGGGGCTTATTTAAACCAGGATCATGAGCAAATACATAGATATACTCCCGAAAAATAAGTGGATATAGGAAGTCATGCTGCTGCGATGGATCTAATTCTAAATATCCTTGAAACTCTTCCATTTGAAATTTCATAAAAAAAGCAAGGTTTTTGGGATTCTCAAGTGATACATAGTGCGATACAGTCAAAACAAGAGTATTTATAGTTAATAGTTAAGAAAAAGATAAATAATAAATAGAGTAAGATAACGAAAAAATACCTCGGCAAAAGAGAAAGTCATCGACGGATTCTCTATCCTCTCCTTTATCCATCTAATTATTTTATGTTCATTAAAATGTTGTTCATTAAAGGATAAAAAGATGCCTAGAAATCTTTTATTTTTGCAAGCCAATCGCTCTTTTGATTTGGGAAACAATCTCTTTATCAATATACTGCTTCTTATACACCTTCGGCTCCACCCCAGAATTCTAAAGGTGAATTGCTAATAGTTAGGACTCATAAAAAAAGGAGAATCCACTCAAGGAAAAACCCTTTCCCGCATCAGGCACTAATATTATTTTTAACATACAATTAGATCGGAAAATTCTTCAAATTAAGAAAAGAAGCTCGTTGCTTTTTTCATCTCCCTAGAATTTGAGCTATGGGGCTCTATCCATTTATTCACTTAACCCAACTTTTATTTTTTTTGGTTTTGCGCCAAGAATTCAAACAAAGTTTTGGATCACTTCGGTAATAAAAAGATTCCTGGAATTCTCCATTGATACGACATGCTGTTTTTTCCATTCATTCCTTATTATTTTGGATCAGTCGCGGTCTTCCCAACTCTACCGATAGTATGGACGAATTGATTTATTCATAGAAATGTGTAAAAGATGCTAGCCGCACTTAAAAGCCGAGTACTCTACCGTTGAGTTAGCAACCCCCCAATAAATCATATCATATTATTAAATTAATAAATCAATATTAAGATGGATAGATACAATTGAAATCCTAATAAAAAGAAAATAAATTGAATTTCCCGGCGCATAGAACTTTTTAACTAACAAGAAACTGAAAGATAAAAAGGAGAGTTGATTCGAAACATAAAAATGAACGAATCAGATAAAACTACAAGAAATTATCAACTAAAAATGTAAAAATGAAGGATATAATCCAAATTCAAAAATCCTTTCTTGCTATCGCTTATCTTATCCCCTGCTATGTAATGAAGTAAAAAAAAAAGATATAACAATAAATGCAGTTATCCACAACGAATTATATTTGGTTGAGAGGCTGCTGTCAATATGAGTGTGAATGTTGAGAAAAAATACACTTGATAACGAATACAATAAAGAAAACAAAAAATTATACAAAATTCCATATTCTTCTATATATTTTATATATACAGAATATATAGAGAATATTTTTTTCTACAATAAAATATAGAAATACCTAAGTATTTTATTTTATATATTCTAGAAATTAAAATTAATAATAAAAAAAAAGAAATAAACACAAGCATAAAGCTTGTGTTTATTTGAATGGTGCTTCCATAATAGATAGAAATAGAAAAAAGTTTAGGCGTAAAGAATTCGTCTTGTTAATTGAATTCCAACCAAAAATACTCTACGAAAAAGGCTATGACGAAATTTTCGTTATAAAACCCTTTTTTTTTTTCATTTATTCACTTTTATTTGATCTTTTTTCTCTCCATCTTCTACCAATTATCAACTATCAATTTCTCTCAAAAACATTGTCAATTACAACATATTACTAATACCCAGCACTTGTAATACCTAAAAATATTCCATAAAACAAAGAAATTGATAGGTAGGAATCAAACAGAAAGAAGCGGAATAGAAAAAAGGGTTGACCAAGTTATATATAAATCATATAACTCCCCGTTTTTTTATTTCATTGATTGAATTCTCTTTGATTAAGGCGGAATTACATAAAAAAACCGATTTCTTTGAAATATCTTGAACAGTTTCTGTAGGTTGAGCACCCCTTTCAAGGAAATAGAGAATATCAGGAAAATTTAAATAGGTCTGATTCTTTATTGGATCATAAAAACCAACCTTTCGAAGTGGTTTGCCATCTCTTCGGGATCGAACATCCATTGCAACGATTCGATAAACAGTTCGTTGTTTTCTACCACAGCGTCTCAAACGAAGTTTGAGCATATGCCTCCTTTAGCTAAAGTATGTAATTCCATTAAGGAATCATAAATAAGTAATTGTAATCGGTTGAGGGGTACTATCAATATCTATATTTTATACATATTTTTGAGTAATCCAAAATTTTCACTTAGATATCTAACTAATCTATACGATCTATTTGAATTCTTTATTTTTTCTATGTTTCTATATGAATATGTAATGTAATTTCTTTTTTGTTTACATATTTTACATCCGTAAATAGATTAGATTAATAGACCTCGCTTAATTCAATCAATTGAATTAAGCGAGGTCTATTTCGAACTTAGAACTAATTAGAATTACAGAAAGGTGCTCAAAAAGACAATCTTTTTTGATTCTAAAAAGATTTATTTTGATTATAGTTAAACTATGAATAACTGTTCTGATATACTGAGAATAGATACTCTTATATTTATATAAAGAATATGAATATTTAGAATAGTAATAAAAATAAAATTTTATTTTAGATTCTATATGGGTATGCTCTGGGACGGAAGGATTCGAACCTCCGAATAGCGGGACCAAAACCCGTTGCCTTACCACTTGGCTACGCCCCATTTCTATTCGTTACTACTAAACACTAATAGTTTTGTTGGTTGTTCGTCAATTCCAGTCAAAAATTTCTATGAACTAGATAGCTCGTAGGATTTTGATACATGTAGATATAAAATAAAACTTCATTTATTGATCATAATATATAATTCAATTAAGATATTGGATGAAAGTACGATTTCTTCTATTCGTTTTTTTTTCGGAATTGAATGAAGAATTTTTGCTTGGTATACTCTAGCTTTTTACATTACTTTAGTCATTTTTAGATTAAAAATTAAAAAATCTATTAATAACTTAATAACTCAAAAAAAGTATCTTTCTATGCTTAAGAATAAAAATTATGTTATGCTTAATATCTTTAGTTTGATCTGGATCTGTTTTAATTCTGCCCTTTATTCAAGCAGTTTTGCCTTGGCCAAATTGCCAGAGGCCTACGCTTTTTTGAAACCGATCGTAGATATTATGCCAGTAATCCCTCTTTTCTTTTTTCTTTTAGCCTTTGTTTGGCAAGCTGCTGTAAGTTTTCGATAAGATCTTAAATACCGTGCTACAAAATTCATAATTTAGTCCCGAAAAAAAAATTATAAAACAATTGATAAGATCAGATGAGTCTTACAGTACGAGCCCTGAAATATATATTTTATATTTAATTTATATTTATATATAACTATAACCGCGAAAAAGCTAGATCAACTCATTTATAGAATTGTAAGTATAAATAAATATTCTAAATATTCTACTAAATATTCTAATTAGAGTCCTCCGCAATATCTGAAAAAAAAAAGAAAAATTAGAATAAAAGACTCAACCCAACTTTAGATTTAGAAACAGATTTCTGAAAAATTTGATCTTTTTTCTATGTTCTAAAAATTGAAAATCTATTCTCTTTTTCCCAAACAAAAAAGAAGATCTTGGAGATTATGTAATGCTTACTCTCAAACTTTTTGTTTATACGGTAGTGATATTCTTTGTTTCTCTATTCATCTTCGGATTCCTATCTAACGATCCAGGACGAAATCCCGGACGTGAAGAATAAAAAAAATGGGTTTTCTTTGTTTCATTTTTAACTGTTTTTAGGATTTTATCTCTTTCACATCCTTAACCATAAAAATGAAAAAAAAAGGAAAAGAACGTTTTTTTTTGAAAAAAAAAACATAAGGGGATTAATTCGAAAGAAAATGAAAATACCCAGAGTTACCAACGTAACAGAAAGGGAAAGAGAGGGATTCGAACCCTCGGTACAAAAGATTTGTACAACGGATTAGCAATCCGACGCTTTAGTCCACTCAGCCATCTCTCCCAATTAATTAAATTGGTAAAATTTTAAAAGTTCCATATACAAAAAAAGTATGTAATGCTTGCCAAATGAAAAAAAGCGCTTTTTTATCTCACTACTTTTTCACTATTACTATCACACTTTTAGTATAATAGATACTATAATAGATAGTGTAAAATTTTGTTTTTTTTTTTTTTATTCATTCAAAATTAATATTAATATAAGGTAAGGGTTTTAGATCTTTATATAAAAGCTTTAATATTAATTTTGAATAATTTTAGGATTGAATCAAAAAATAAGAAATAGAAAAGAAATATGGAAGAATAAATAACTAATAAATCTATTTTAAATAGAAATTCTAGTGAAATATTCTATTTTTAAGTAAAATATAAAAATTAGACACATTAATAATAAAAATTTAGAAATTACAGAAGAATACTATGATATGTAAATAGCTTCTCATATCAATTTCATATGACCTTTTCATATGAAATAGCTCCCCTTTTTCATGTTGATTTCCACGGCCTGGCCCCGGTCGGTACCTAGCCGGGCCCCTTTTTTGTTATTCAAACAAGACAAGCAAGACAAGAAGGAAAAATAAAAATATATAATAATATATATAGAGTATAGAGGACTATTTCCATTTCTATTTTCTATAATTAAAGAGTCATAGTCTCATTTCTGATTTTATTGTTTTTTTACTGGATAAAAAAAAAGGACCCTGCTTTCTTGAAGAATACCTTTTTTTGGTTCTGAATTAATAAGCTTTGGCCAGCAGTCACCAAAACCCCTTTCGAAAAAGAAAGAGCTTTTTTAGTTATTAAATTAGTTATTTAAATAGTTAGTTAAACAGCAGTTTTCCTTTCCTAAAGTGTACTGACAAAAAACTAAGTCAATGCTCCCCTTTTCGTTTTGATGATTCTTTTTTGATCATATATTAATTACAACTAATTACTTTACTCGACAAAATATCCTTTCTATATAATAATGGGATTATAGCGGGTATAGTTTAGTGGTAAAAGTGTGATTCGTTCTAATAGCCCCTTAATGGTTAAGGGGTCCTTCGATTGGATTCATAGTCTGATCAAAAACTTTATTTCTTAAAAGGATTCAATCCTTTACCTTTCAATAAAAGATTCGAAGAAGAATATACATTCTCGTAATTTGTATCCAAGAGTCAACTATAACTTATAACTTCATAAACAGAAATTGGATTTTTAAATTACGAAACAAAATGTTCTTAATTGAATGAATACATTCAATTGAATGAGTATGAGTAAAGGGTCCATGGATAAATATAGAAAAGTTTATTTATAATCGTAACTAAATCTTTGATTTTTTTTTTAGAAAAGATTAAAGCGAAATAGCTATTAAAAGGTGACTTTGGTTTACTAGAGACATTGCATTTTGTTTTATTTTATTAGCCCGGCGTAAACAAAAAACTTTTCCTAAGGATTCTTTCAATTCAAATAGAAATAGATAACGAAGTAACTAGAAAAATTGTTAAAATTCCCCTCCCCCATTCTTCTATAGGGATCATCTAGAAAGCGCCTTCTTTTGACCGCAGTAAGAGAGAAAGCCGACATAGATGTTATGGGTCCAAGTTCAAAAAAAGAATCAAAGTTTTAGTTGTTATTAATAACAATTCAATATAAAAATAAAAATACTAAATCAATTTGATTCTTTTTTATTTTTTATTATTAATAAATTAATATTAAATTTAATTTTATTATTAATATAATAAATTAATATTAAATTTAAATGGATTTTTTGGGTTCACGTCTTTTATACGATGATATGGGAATTTCTCAATATTCCGTAAAGGAGCCGAATGAAGCCAAAGTTTCATGTTCGGTTTTGAATTAGAGACGTTAAGATAAATCAACGTCGACTATAACCCTCAGCCTTCCAAGCTAACGATGCGGGTTCGATTCCCGCTACCCGCTTTATCTATTATTCTATTCTAGTAAAGTCTAGAATAATAATATAGGATTAGGATGCATTAGAATCTAAATTCTAATCTAATAGAATACCTCTAAATTCTAATCTAATAGAATACCAAGGAACAATTCTACGAAAAATTGTCTTTTTTTGCATAAAATAATAATTTGAATATTTTATGAAAATCTAAAATATTCAAATTATTAATAATCTTAATTAATTAAGATACTATAGATATAAGATATAATTTTGGAAATATAATATTGGATATAATATCAAATTTGAAAAATTTTCAATTTTTTATTTATATGTTTATTTATATGTAAGTAGGGAATTCTAAAAATATAATAATTATCTCGCATCCTTTTTCTTTAATTATTTCTTTAAACTTTTTTAAACTTTAAAGTAAAAAAAAAATTTGGAATGAAAAGCGTCCATTGTCTAATGGATAGGACAGAGGTCTTCTAAACCTTTAGTATAGGTTCAAATCCTATTGGACGCATGGACGCAATTGATTTCCATATCTTTGTTAGATTT